ATAAAGTAAGCTAAATAAGCTAGTGGGCTCATACCCCAAATATGATAATTATCCTTTATTAATAAAAATTTACTATTTTATCCTAATTTGATTTCTTATCATAACAATAATTTTAGCCATATCAACATCCTCTATATTCTTAATTTGACTGAGAATAGAAATAAATATAATATCATTTGTACCCTTAATTTCAAGAAAAAAATCTATAATTTCTATTAACAGAACAATTTTATACTTTATTCCTCAAGCTTTTGGTTCAGTTATTTTTATTTTTTTTATAATAATCCAACTTCTAAATTCGGCTTTTTTTAAAAGATTTAATATATTTATTCTTAGCTCTATAGTCCTTAAGCTAGGGGCCGCTCCTCTACACATTTGGTTTCCTCAAGCGTCTGAAGGAATGACTTACTCAAGTCTTTTTCTCCTAATTTCAATTCAAAAAATCATCCCCCTTCATGTCTTAACTTTATTCCATAGTTGAGTAATTTTATTCCCAATTATTTTAAGAGCAATAATTGGATCTATAGGGGGTTTAAACCAACTATCAATACGAAAGATTTTGGCATATTCTTCCATCACTCACTTGTCTTGAATAATAACACTGATTATGTTTTCAAGAACAACATGATTAATTTATATTTTAGTTTATTCCATAATCTTATTCTTTGTAACCCAATTAAGTAAACAATTGAACTTAAATTTTTTTAGACAAATTAATTTTCTCTCTAAAAAGAATTCTTTATTTATAATTATTTCTTTATTGACTATAGGAGGACTTCCTCCTATAATAGGATTTTATATAAAATGAGTAACTTTAAAAATTGCCGTCAGTAATATAACTATTTTAACCTTGCCTTTAATTATTTCCTCCTTAATCAATCTATACTTCTATAGCCGTCTTCTTTATCCTCATTTTTTAAAAATACAACTCTCAAAAAAATGAAGCCTTAAAGATGCAAACAAAATTTGATTCTTCATTTTCATAAATTTTTTAGGAATCCTTGTAATTATTCCCCTGACCTAAGATTTTAAGTTAAATAAACTGTATGCCTTCAAAGCATGATATAATTCTAATTAAATCTTAGGTAAAAACCATCTTTAAATTTGCAATTTAACATTTTCCTTAAACTATATGATTAGCAAAAGATTTTTTTCATAAATAAATTTACAATTTATCGCCTTTATCAGCCATTTTACCGCGATGATTTTATTCTACAAACCATAAAGACATTGGTACTATATACTTATTATTTGGAACCTGATCAATAATAGTAGGAATATCATTAAGCATTTTAATTCGAATTGAACTAGGACAACCAGGCTCATTTATTGGTGATGACCAAATTTATAATGTAATTGTAACAGCGCACGCTTTCGTCATAATTTTCTTTATAGTCATGCCTATTATAATTGGGGGTTTTGGTAATTGACTTATTCCAATTATACTCGGGACTCCTGACATAGCTTTTCCCCGAATAAATAATATAAGATTTTGACTTTTACCTCCATCTTTGAGTCTTTTGTTAACATCCTCCCTTGTAGAAAATGGAGCAGGAACCGGATGAACAGTATATCCTCCCTTAGCCTCAAACATCTCCCATTCTGGGATAGCCGTTGATTTAGCAATCTTTAGTTTGCATCTAGCAGGAATTTCCTCCATTTTAGGGTCTATTAATTTTATCACAACTATTATAAACATACGGCCCAAGGGAATAACCCTTGAACGAATCCCCTTATTTCTATGATCGGCATTAGTGACAACAATTTTATTGCTTTTATCTTTACCTGTCCTGGCAGGTGCCATTACTATACTCCTAACAGATCGCAATTTCAATACATCCTTTTTTGACCCGGGTGGGGGTGGTGATCCTATTTTATATCAACACTTATTTTGATTTTTTGGACACCCGGAGGTATACATTCTTATTCTCCCCGGGTTTGGGATAATTTCCCACATTATTTGTTTTCAAACAGGGAAACGAGAGCCATTCGGTACCTTAGGAATAATTTATGCAATACTAGCAATTGGTCTTTTAGGATTCATCGTATGGGCGCATCATATATTTACTGTTGGAATAGATGTAGATACCCGAGCCTATTTCACAGCAGCCACCATAATCATTGCTGTTCCAACAGGAATTAAAATTTTTAGTTGACTAGCAACACTTCATGGAGTTCGAATACAATTCGATACACCCCTTTTATGATCACTAGGATTTGTTTTTCTATTTACTATCGGAGGTCTAACTGGAATTATTTTGGCTAATTCATCAATTGATATTATTTTACATGATACCTACTATGTCGTAGCACATTTTCATTATGTTTTGTCAATAGGAGCCGTCTTTGCTATTTTAGGAGGAATTACTCATTGATTTCCAATATTTTTTGGTTTTTCACTCAATTCAATTTTACTAAAAATCCATTTTTTCTCTATGTTTCTAGGTGTTAATTTAACCTTCTTTCCTCAACATTTTTTAGGTTTAGCAGGAATACCACGACGGTACTCTGACTATCCAGATTTTTTTACAAAATGAAATATCCTATCATCCATTGGGTCTTTAATTTCCTTTGTTAGAGTTATAACTTTCATCTTTATTTTATGGGAAAGCCTAACCCGTAAACAACTTATTATATCAACACAATTTATTCAAACTTCAATTGAATGACAACTTAATTACCCCCCTGCTGATCACACATTCAATCAAATTAACATTCTAATTAAATAGCATCACTAATGATAACCTGGTCCATCATATCATTTCCTAATAGAAACTCTCCCATTATAGAACAATTAATTTTCTTTCATGATCATTCAATAACAGTAGTAATCCTCATCACAGTTATTACTATATATATAATCTTTAACATTATTAATAATCTTTTCAGAAGACAAAACCTTATAGAAGGACAGGAAATTGAAATTCTTTGAACCATTATCCCAGCAATTATTTTAATTTATATCGCTCTACCCTCCCTACGACTATTATATTTAATAGAAGAAACATTTTTTCCATCAATTACTACCAAAATTATCGGTCATCAATGATACTGATCATACGAATATCCCGATTTTAATCTTGAGTTCAATTCATTTATACTTCCACAAAACGAAATAAAAATTTCAACTTTCCGACTTCTTGATGTAGACAACCGAATTATCCTCCCCTTTAATACCAGCATACGATTTCTCGTTACATCAGAAGATGTAATTCATTCATGAACTGTACCAACATTAGGAATAAAAATAGACGCCGTCCCCGGCCGATTAAATCAAATTTCATCAATCGCTAATCGTCCAGGACTTTTCTTTGGACAGTGCTCAGAGATTTGTGGTGCCAATCATAGTTTTATACCAATTTCTGTAGAAATTACATCTTTAAGAAACTTTCTCTTATGAATTAAACAATTCTCATTGAATGGCTGAAAGGAAAGCATTGGTCTCTTAAACCACCCCATAGTATACGAATACTTTCAATGAAAAACTAGTTAAACTATAACATAAGATTGTCATTCTTAAATTACCACAGTGTTTTTCAATTCCTCAACTTTATCCTATAAACTGAAACCTTTTATGTATAATATTTATCGTAATTATTATTTTCTCAGTTGTTCTAGTATATTATAATAAAACACCAAAGCTACAAGCTTCATTACTCAAGAAGAAAAACTTTCAAAAAAATTGAAAATGATAGCTAACCTTTTCTCAATTTTTGACCCATCTTCATCCTCTTCTCTCTCTCTAAATTGATTAAGTATCCTAACAATTTTAATTTGTCTACCCTCTATGTATTGAATAATTCCATCACGAATACAAATCCTATGATTTTCCATTTCTTTATTATTAGCCAAAGAAATAAATAATCTTTTTATAAAAAATAAAAAAAAATATATTTTATTTATAGTCTCCATTTTCTGGTTTATTTTAACCAACAACTTCTTAGGACTTTACCCTTATATTTTTACTGCTACCAGTCATATTAATCTTACAACCATCCTAGCTTTACCATTATGATTAACAATTATAATTTTTGGTTGAATTAACCAGACTAATTTCATATTTACCCACCTAGTTCCATTAGGAACCCCAATAATTCTGTCTATATTTATAGTTCTAATCGAAACTGTTAGTAATCTAATCCGTCCTTTAACATTATCAGTCCGCCTGACAGCAAATATAATTTCAGGTCACCTTCTTTTATGCCTCCTCAGAGAAATCATACAGAACTACCCAAGAGGTAATATATTTATTTTTCCTGTCATAACAGCTCTCTTATTACTAGAAATAGCTGTTGCTATTATCCAAAGATATGTATTTATTATTTTAATTTCATTATACTTAAATGAACTAAACTAATGACCATACAACCATTTCATATTGTTGATAAAAGACCATGGCCTATCACAAGTTCAATTGCTGCTCTCTCAACAATAATTGGAATAATCAACCTTATACACCTCAATAATACAAATATCCTAATTATAGGATTTTCTATTATAATTTTAACAATAATCCAATGATGACGGGACATTTGTCGAGAATCAACCTTTCAGGGTCATCACACTTTAATTGTATCAAAAAATATAAAATGAGGAATAATTCTTTTTATTATCTCCGAAATTTTTTTTTTCGTTTCCTTTTTTTGAGCCTTTTTCCATAGAAGATTATCACCAAACATTGAAATTGGCTCTCAATGGCCTCCTGAAAAAATCCTCGCATTTAATCCATTTAGAATCCCACTTCTAAATACCACCATTTTATTATCATCAGGAATCTCTATCACATGAGCACACCACAGCCTTATTATAAAAAATTATAAAAACACTACTCTAGCACTAGCTATTACTGTAATCCTAGGATTAATCTTTACAGGCCTCCAAAGATGAGAATATATCCAAGCATCATTTAGCATTTCTGACTCAATTTATGGAACTACCTTTTTTATATCCACAGGTTTTCATGGTCTTCATGTAATCATCGGAACATCATTCTTAAGAGTGATATTCACTCGAATCCTTATAAGCCATTTAACAAATAATCACCATGTTGGCTTTGAAGCAGCAGCTTGATATTGACATTTTGTTGATGTAGTCTGATTATTCTTGTATACATTTATTTACTGATGAGCATTTTATTTTATTAGTATAAAAAGTACACCTAATTTCCAATTAGAAAGTTTTTCAAAAATAAAATAATATTTTACTTAGTAATAATCCTCCTTATAGCAATAACTATCTTCACTTTGGGGAACCTAACAAAAAAAAAAAATCTACTTAAAAAAGAAAAAAATAGACCTTTTGAATGTGGTTTTGATCCTTTTTCCATTTCCCGAAACCCATTTTCAATTCGATTTTTTATAATTTCGATTATCTTCATTATTTTTGATATTGAAATTATTATTATCCTCCCATTCCCCATCTTCTACAACCTCCTACAAATAAATACCATTCTAACAATAATTCTAATTTTTTTAATAATTCTTCTTGGATTAGTCTATGAGTGAAAGAATGGAATGATTAAATGACTATAGAATAGTATTTAAAACACATAAAATCTAACCTGCATTTAGAAATTGCAATGGCCTATTCTAAGAATGAAGCAATTTTGCACTCAGTTTCGACCTGAATGAATGGATTCCCCATTCTTATTAATAGAAGCCAAAATAGAGGCTATTCACTGTTAATGAATTAAATGATCAATCCTATTAAGGTTAAAACCAGGCTGCTAACCTGATAATAATGATAATCATTTAACCTTTATTTTTGTAGTGTATAAAACACATAACATTTTCAGTGTTAAAAAGCTTTAGCTAAAAATAATCTTAAACAAGTATCTTAATATTTTCAATATTACATTTTAATTAAACTATAAGATTTAAATACTAAGTATCATAACAACAACTATAAACATAAACAAACTTTTTAATCTTCTTATCTGAAATCACTGAAGTATAACTGCAAATAATGATTGAACTCCAAATAAACCTTGAGGGCCAAATTCTTCCACTCACCCACTATCCACCTTCGAAAATCTATCACCTATTAATATCATTCGTAAAAATACACCACCCGAAAAAGTTGACATAAACCACATTCTCCCTAAAAAGTTATTTATTTTTACATTCAACTTTCCAATCTCACCAAAATAAGCAAAAAAAAAGAACCATACACCCATAAGCAAAATTACAACATTAATTATTTTTAAATTTAAAAATACTAACCCAACTTCATAATTTGGAAACAAAATTCATCTCAACACAGAACCAAATACCAAAACCATTAATCCCATAAAAAAAATAGGAATTTCCATCCAATTTGATCAGCTAATGTAAAAAATAACCACCCTTCCAGGTTCCCTCCACATAATATAATACATCACACGAAGAGAATAAATACATGTACAAATTGTTGCAGTAATCATAACCAAAATTACAAAAAAATTGCAGTTTCTTTCATAAATTTTTTCTAAAATTAAATCTTTTGAATAAAATCCTCTTAAAAAAGGCACTCCAAATAAAGACATATTAGCAACTCTAAATCTAACTCCAACTAAGGGTCTAACATTTCTAAAACCTCCTAAAAAACGAATATCTTGAATAGACATTGAGGAGTGAATCATAAACCCTGCGCATAAAAAAAGCATTGCCTTAAACACAGCATGAGTCAATAAATGAAAAAATGCCAAGTCCTCTTGGCCTAAAGAAAGAATAGTTATTATTAAACCAAGCTGTCTCAACGTCGACAAAGCAATAATTTTTTTTAAATCTGTCTCCAAAATCGCCCCCAAACCTGCTATTAAAGCCGTTCCCAAAGAAATATAAAGTAAAAATTTAGAAAACATCTCAATTTGAAAAATCATACTTAATCGAATTAATAAATATACCCCAGCTGTAACCAAAGTAGAAGAATGTACTAAAGCAGAAACAGGGGTAGGAGCAGCTATTGCTGCTGGAAGTCAAGCAGAAAAGGGAATTTGAGCTCTCTTTGTTATCCCAACAACAATTATTATGATACCAACTAACATGAAAATCCCAGTCTGCCCATAAAAATCCAAAACACCAAAATTTAATACAAATACTAAAGAAAGCAAAATTATTACATCTCCCACTCGATTTCTCATTACAGTAATTATTCCTGCTCTATTAGAATTGTAATTTTGATAAAAAATCACAAGAACATATGATACTAATCCCAAACCATCCCACCCTAATAAAATCATTAATAAATTGGGTCTTATAATCATCAATAATATTGATCCAATAAACAATAAAACACCATAGCAAAAATAAATTTTAAACTTATCCCCTTTTATATAATCATTTCTGTAAATAACCACTATACCAGAAATAAACAATACCACACTACAAAATATTATTCTTATTCAATCAAAAAGAAAAAAAAACTTTAGTTCAAAATTACCAAAAAAATATAAATAATACTCAATAATAATGACTCTTAAACGTATCAAAAATATAAAGCCCTCAATTAAAAACCATATACTCAATAAAATTAATAGCAAACCTCACTTTAAAAAAATTACTTAATGTTAACACTTCTTTAAATCCACAATTTAATATTTTAATAAACTAATCAAGTAAAACCATTCCAAAAAAAACTCCATCTTAAAAATCCAAAGCAATAAAGGAGCTAAATGAAATAATATTAACAATAACTCTCGCACCTCCATCATCTTCCCTGCAAATAAAACTCATCCCCTCCCATGATTAATATAACTATACATGTATAAAGAATAAGCAGCCGTTAAAAAAGAAATAAACCCTACAGGAACAATCATCAAAAAGCTTCACTTAATTATTCTACCGATTAAAAAAATCTCTCCTCCCAAATTCATTGAAGGAGGGGCTGCCATATTGACAACTCTAAACATAAATCATAATAAAGAAAAAAAAGGAAATACTATCCCAACCCCCTTCAATAAAATCATTCTTCGAGTATAAACACGTTCATAAAAAAAATTCGCTAAACAAAACAAACCTGAAGAACATAAACCATGACCTAGTATTATCATTAAATTTCCTCAATATCCCCAACTAGAAAGTCTCAAAATTCCCCCTAAAGATATACCCATATGACACACAGATGAATAAGCAATTAAAGCTTTTACATCAACTTGGCATAAACAAATTAATCTAATTATCACCCCCCCAAAAAGAGCCACTCTTATAAAAATATAACTAAATTTAACAACTTCCTGAATAAAAAAAAACATTATCCGAATTAACCCATAAACACCTAATTTTAACAAAACAGCCGCCAAAATCATAGAACCAGACACAGGAGCCTCAACATGGGCTTTTGGTAACCAAATATGTAATACATATATGGGTATCTTCACTAAAAAGCCCACTATCCCCATAAACATCATTACCAAACCTACTCCAAATTCTATCCAATAAATGTAAATCAAATTCATATTTTTAAAAACTAAAATAAAAATTAGCAAAGGAAAAGATCCAAATAAAGTATAAAACAATATATAAAGTCCCGCCTGTAACCGTTCAGGTTGTGTACCCCAACCTATAATAATTATTACAATTGGAAACAAAACTCTTTCAAAACATAAATAAAAAAAAAATAAATTACTCACCGAAAAACATAAAACTAAAAATACAATCATCAAAAAAATATAAAATCTAAATATTTTATCAGAGTAAATACTTAAGCTCATTCTTCCTAAAAACATTAATATCCCAACCCAAATTCTTAGCTCCAGTATTATAAATCCTATTAAATCAACTCTTATAAAATTCCCCACATATACAAATCTTATACTAGACCACTCCATATTAATAATCATTCCTAAAACTAAAAGCATTAACATCACAATCATCTCTATTATAGAATAAATTCAAAAAAAAACCAACAACCCAATTAAAATAAACATTAACTTTAACATCTTAACAAACTAATTATCCTAATCCTATCACTTCCATAAAAATATACTCTTAATACCAAAATTCTTAAACCCATTCCAGCTTCACAAACAACCACAACCATAAAAACAATTAATAACAAAAAAACTTTTCTAACCCCACAAACAAAAAAAATATTAATTATCACCCCTAAATATATAAACTCCAAACCTAACATAACCAACAAGACATGCTTCCGATTTATAAGCAAACTCAATCCCCCAGAAAAAAATATAAATATTCTTACTAAAAACATCAGTTACTATAATAGTTTAAAAAAAACAAAGGTTTTGTAAACCTTAATTGAAATTCTTATAGTTTCAGAAAAGATTCCTCATCCTAAATCTCCAAAATTTATATAATCCTTATACTATTCTCTGAAATAAAACTATTAATGATAATTTCAATTTGATTTATCGCCTCTAATCATCCAATCTCCATAATCTTAATCTTAATTTTCTCAACCCTCCTCATAAACTTTTGTGTTTATTCACACCTAAAAAATACCTGATTCCCCTTAATAGTAACACTCCTAATTCTAGGCGGTATACTTACAATCTTCCTCTATATCACAAGATTGACTCCAAATAAAAAATTTTACATAATTAAAACCCCAATTTTGCTAAGATTTGTAACTTTACTAATTAACACCAAATCTTCCCTTTTTATAAATTTCTGACAAAATCAAGTCTTTAATATATTCGCGAATTCTCCCATAATCCTTATTATTATAGTGTTCTACTTACTGCTAACACTTATTGCTATCATAATAATAATTAAAGCAGCTATAGCCCCAATAAAATCTCTTAACTAATGACACTTCGGAAAAAAAATCTAAAAATTGTTAATGATACCATAATTGATCTCCCAGCCCCCTCCAACATTTCATACATATGAAACATAGGATCCCTTTTATTTTCATGCTTAGCAATCCAAATTTCAACTGGAATTTTTTTAGCTATACACTTCTCAAGTGACATCTCATTAGCTTTTTCAAGAATCTCTCATATTATACGTGATGTAAACATAGGATGAATAATTCGAATAGCTCATGCCAACACTGCCTCATTTTTTTTCATCTTCCTCTATATTCACATCGCACGAGGTTTATATTTTTCTTCTTTTATTCTCAAAGGACCCTGAATATCAGGTGTTACAATTATTTTTACCCTAATAGCAACCGCCTTCCTAGGGTACGTCTTACCCTGAGGCCAAATATCTTTCTGAGGGGCAACTGTAATCACAAATCTTCTATCAGCCATCCCCTATATTGGAACATCAATTACTCAGTGAATTTGAGGAGGATTCTCAGTAGATAATCCAACTTTAACACGATTCTTTACACTTCACTTCATACTCCCATTTATTCTAACAGTACTAATTATTATTCACATTTTCTCCCTTCATGAAACTGGTTCATCAAATCCTCTAGGGATTTCAAATAACATTGACAAAATTCCATTTCACCCATACTACACATTAAAAGACATCATAGGGTTTCTCATTATATTATTAATTCTATTCACAATTATCATAAACTACCCATATATATTTTCAGATCCTGAAAATTTTCTTGAAGCCAATCCTTTAATCACACCCCCACATATCCAACCTGAATGATATTTTTTATTTGCCTATGCCATCCTTCGTTCAATTCCTAATAAACTTGGAGGTGTAACAGCTCTAATCATATCAATTATAATTCTAACACTCCTTCCTCTCACAATAAAACCAAAATTTAAAGCACTTACCATAAGCCCCCTAAAAAAAATCATCTTCTGAATTTTCACTAATACATTTATTCTTTTGACTTTCATTGGAGCATGTCCAGTAGAACCCCCTTTTATAATATTAGGACAAATCCTAACAATTATCTACTTCCTCTTCTTCATTCTATTATCAATAATATAGACATTTTAACTATATAAGTATATATTTTGAAAATATAAAAAAGAATATCTCTAAATGTCTTTCTAAAAATGATACAAACAAAATAATAAAACATTAGCTTTACCATACAAAAAACGTAAAAGAAAAACATTCTACAAGGTAAAACAACCCTTCAAGCTACCATTATTAAAAAATCATATCGAAAACGAACCAAAGTTCCTCGAACTAACAAAAATAAATATATAAGAACTATCAACAAAAATCTCATATAACCTAAACTTCCAAAAAATAAAATACATCTCAACATTCTTATAAAAATAATATTTCCATACTCAGCGATGAACAATATTGCAAACCCATACGAACCATACTCAACATTAAACCCAGACACCAATTCTGATTCCCCCTCAGACAAATCAAATGGAGATCGATTAACCTCAGCTAAACTCGAAACCATTCATAAAAAAAACAATCCAAGCACCCCCCAAATCATCCAAAACTTTTCTTGAAAACTTCTAACAACTATAATATTATATCTTCCTCTTAAATAAATAGTTCTTATCAAAACAAAGGACATTCTTACTTCATATGAAATAACCTGCGCCAACCCACGAAATGATCCTAACAATCCATACTTTGAATTTGATGCCCAGCCCCCTCCAAGAATTACATAAACCCCAAGACTCGAAATACATAAAAAATAAATCAAACCATATTCAATTTCAACTTGATTTCTAATTCAATAATACAAAACCCACCCTCTCATTATTAAAATTAAAGAAAGCACAGAAACCCATAAATACATAAAAATATTTATAAATTTTATAAAATTTATCTCCTTACAAAACAACCTAATCGCATCAGAAAACGGTTGAAGCAACCCAACATACCCAACTTTATTTGGACCCTTCCGGAGATGAATATATCCTAAAACCTTTCGCTCTAACAACGTAAAAAAAGCAACTCTTACTAGAACCATCAACAATAAAATAAAATTACATACTAATATCACTGTTAAAGGAAACCTCATAAAGGAAGCTTAAATTCCTTGCATTCTTCTGCCACTTTAATACTTTATTGCCTGGTATTCCATCTTCAAATTCTAAATTTGATACAATTAATCTGTCAAAGCAACTATTAACATCAAAATACCCATAACTTAACAAAACAATTCCAATTCCTTATTCCTTTCGTACTAAAAGAACCTAAACTTAAATTTAGATAGAAACCAACCTGGCTTACGCCGGTCTGAACTCAGATCATGTAGGAATTTGAAGGTTGAGCAAACCTCCTTTTATAACTTCTTCATTAATAAAGGTATCCTAATCCAACATCGAGGTCGCAATCTACTTTATCTATATGAACTATCCAAAGTAATAACGCTGTTATCCCTAGAGTATTTTTTTTAAACCATCAATAATATTGGATCTAGTAATACACTTCTAAAGTTTTTTAAAATTTAAAAATCACCCCAATTAATCAAAAACCTTTCTTGAATTTTTTCAAAGATCCAAACAAGAAAGGTCTTTGAAAAAATTCATAGGGTCTTCTTGTCCTAAAAATTTATAAAAACTTTTTCATTTTTAAATTAACTTCTAATATAAATAAAAAAAAAGCCTTTTTTTGTTAAACCATTCTCTTAGCACCCAATTAAAGTCTTATTTCAATACCTTCGTATAGTCATAATACCACAGCAATTTAACACATCATTGAGCAGGTTTTATATCTTATAATATCAAGATACAATGTTTTTGATAAACATTCCAAAAAATTCTTTGCCGAGTTCTTTTTTATTTTTAAACTCCTTAATCATAACTTTAACCTTAATCTAATTTAACAATTATACTAATCTCAACATAAATTCTTACAATTTAAAATTAACTGAAAAATCTAAAACTTTTACAAACAAATACATAAAAATTTTCTATTACAAAAAAAGTAAATTTTAAACCTCCTTCTGTGTTTATATTTATATAAAAAATATTCCCTAGCTTATCCCAGAGAAACAACCCTATGACTTTGCATAATAACATTAATCATACAAAAATATATAATTTTTAACTTAAACCAGATAACCAATCTTTCGAATAAAATTTCATTTCTATAAAAAAATTCTTTTAATCCTTAAAATGATTAAAACTACTTTCTATAGCTCAAGATTATTCGGGACAAAAAAAACCTTTTAATTTTAGTTAAACCCTAATACAAAAGGTACAAAACTCTCTACTTCTTCTAAAACTACTCAAATTCCCTCACAGTACTGTACACTATCGTCAACTAAAATTCTCTTTCCAATTACAAAATTTAAATTCCTAATAAAATTACAAACAATTAATTTCTTCTTAGAATGGCTTAAGGCCTATTTTCTTTGTAAAAGAAATATCAAGTGATTTCATTCCAAAAAACACCTTCCGGTACTTTTACTTTGTTACGACTTATCTCATCACTGAGAGTGACGGGCGATATGTGCATATTTTAGAGCTAAATTCAACTGAACATTATAATTTCAATTTACTCTTAAATCCTAAACTTAATTTCAAAAAACCATATACAAATAAAAGTAATTTATTTCAACCTTAAATTTTTGCTGCATTTTGACCTAACATTTTTACTAAAGATAATCTTAATTATTAATCAATCAACATTATTCTATGATAGCGATATACAAACTGCTTAACCAACCCAAGTAAGATTTTTGAGTTTTATCCATTAAAGAACAAATTCCTCTAAAAAGCTTAAAATACCGCCATAATCTTTAGATTTAAAGAACCTAAAAATACTACCAATTTCAAATTACTGAATAATAGGGTATCTAATCCTAATTTAAATCAAAAATTTCTTCAAAACAAAATCACAAATTCATATAAAAATTTCACCTAAGTAAAAAAAAACAATATAATAAAATTTTATTATCATAACACAAATATTTTTACCCAGCCTGTGTAACCGCGGCGGCTGGCACAGGCTTCGCCTGAGATAATTTCAAACCTATTTTTGTATGACAAAACAAATAAATATATCTTCTATTTTTAATTTATTTACTTTTAACATAAAGAGCTTAAAATGCAAATATTATTTACTATATAAATATTTTCTCTTCTTCCTATAGTTTTTTAAATTTTACTATAGGGAGAAGAGATATATCTAAAAAAGCATTCCCGTTGCTAACTTTTATATATATATATATATATATGTTAGGTTTTAATGCTTACACAGGTAAGCATCAAATTTGTTTTTATTTTTGTTCTTGCATGGATTTATTTTCATTCTTCTGCAATTAGACAGCAAAGCATAAATGAAATTCAGCAAAGAGCTTGCTTTGCAATTCAGGCCTACAATCCCACAATTAGATGAGATTTGTGTCTGCGTGCTCCCAATTGGAAATAAATGTAATAATATTTTACAAAACATACGCAAGGAGCCCTATCAAATAAAATGCCTGAAAAAGGGGTATCCTGATAGGATAATTCATGTATAATTATACTTTTATTAATTTTAATGAAAGTGATTCATTTCCTTTAAACTCAAAATTTAATGTGCCGTACACCAAAAACT